AGGTAAAAATGACTTTTTTGTGCAACTTAGATTATTCTTATCTCAATTCGAAGGTATTAGATGTAGCTACTTAATGTTTTACATAGAATATAGGAATTTTTTAGATTCTATTCAAAAATACTCTATTCAAAATAGAAAAAATCACACAAACAGTTGTTAGTTATTACTAAGAAACCGTATTTAGTCATTCGACATTTTTCGAATATTTTAGTATTTTCTTTTTTTTAGAATAATTACGATTTGCGAGTAATGAATAATATTTCTATATCGAGATATAGAAATATTATTCATTATTTATTAATATTTTTTATATTTTAAATAGTAATTTATTTGTATTAATAGCTAATAGACGAAAAGAAATAAATCTATTCTGTACTCTATCTGTGTATTCTTTATCTTTACGAAATACCAGCCAAACTAGAATGATCGGAAAAGGCATATAATAAAATTCTTTGATTGGTTCTTCCTCGAAAAATGATTCCGTTTTATTTTATTTTACAAAAAGACCAAAAAGAATTCTAACAAATAACAAAAAAATTAGAAATAATAAGAATTTTTCTTCTTTTATTCGAAACGCCCCGTGATCTTCAACCAATTATGCGCTTCAATATAATTTCCAGGAGTAAGCGTTATAGCCTGTTTCCAATACTCGGCGGCTTGATCGAACCAAGCCTCCGCAATTTCAGAATCTCCCTGTCGAATGGCTTGTTCTCCCCGGTCAGAATAGGAGGGTCAATTCCTTCCCTTAGAACCGTACGTGAGAGTTTCCCACCTCATACGGCTCCGCAATCAATTCTTTTGGTGTCCCATTAAACCAAATGCGATTTCTTATAGATCTATATTCCACTGTTCGGAGGAACCAAAGGAGGTTAATCACATGAGTTTCAAACTTTCATTTTGATTTAATTAAGAATCAATTTCAGTTTTATCTTTTCTCCCACCTGCAGAAGAAGAAAACACAGATATTTACTCCTATCCTTCGTATTTTCCGCAAGGTAACTATCTCGGTTTTATATCGAAATTTATATAGAATCTTTGAAAAAAGCTTTCCTTCCTAAACATAAGTAAGAAAGAAAAGACTTACTATCTTTGGGATTTGATCCTACACCGCCGCTCAAAACCTCAGTCTTAGTGGATTGACTCTATTACATAAGTTAATTCCTAACTTTTTCTATCTTATATTTCTATATAGGCATAAGTAAGCAGTTCTTTTCTTAATGTATTGGACCAAAACCTCATTAATTGATCTTTACGGTGCTTCCTCTCTATCAATTAGATCTTTTTTTTATCCATAGATATAGAAAAAAGTATCTAGGCATATTTTGACTTCTATTAGTATGAAGTTTTTTTCTTTGCTACAGCTCAAAGAAATCGTCGTTTTGGACGATGCGTTTGTAGCGATCCTTTTTTTAGTATTTACTAGAAAATTTGGTCTTCTTTTTTCTTTCTATAGTGGAGATAGCCGCACGTAATGACAGATCACTGCCATATTATTAAAAGCTTGTGGTAAGAATGGGTTTCGTTCTAGTGCTCTAAAATAATATTCTAAAGCTTTCGTATGTTCTCCATTACTTGTGTGAATAAGGCCTATATTATAGAGTATATAACTTCGATCGTAAGGATCGATTTCTAATCGCATAGCTTCATAATAATTCTGTAAAGCTTCCGCATAATTTCCTTCGGATTGAGCTGACATCCGTTACGGTCGTTATTCGATTCAAAGAATCGCCGTTCCAGAACCGTACGTGAAATTTTCACCTCATACGGCTCCTCCCTTAAATATAATATACATAATGAGAATTCAAAATACATGGCAAAAGGGATTAAAACATTCTCATTATGAACTGAGCGGGGCTAGTGTTTTTACAAAAAATATCTAGCCAACCTTCTTGCGCAAGAGCTTTTACTAGAATCAAGTGTCTTGATACTAAATAGAAAGGATAACTTCAACAATTCCTTTGTCCTCAACGCCTCCTAATTTCCAGGAAATAGTCACTTCAACAGGCTTCGATGGTTATACGGGTATCCAAAGTACGAACGAGATGGATGTTTGTTGGCCCAACCATTCTTGTTAGTCCTAACCCAGATAAGAAAGGGAGTAGATAAGTAATTTTTAACAAAGCTTTTGTGTTGTCGATTGCTAGGTGTAGTGCTTCTTCCCCTATGCCGCCTATTGGTACTATATTACTAGGAAGTAGGATTGACCTGTAATACAAACCACAAAGGTGTAACCTTTCGTTCAATACAAAAATCTATAAATGAAGCTATAGTATTTGAGGTTGCATCAATCGGGGATACACGACGGAAGGAATCGTTCTATTTCTAAACTTCACCTTCAACAAGCGTAGGTTTGTTTCTATAATATAGAATTAAGAATATTTGTTCTTTACTATCCCGAAGTGTGTGCTTTTCTCATAAGACTAGGAGCAGTAAAAAAAAACTAAATAATAAAGAAAATCAAATCACACCATCTCTGTAATAAGTAAATGCCTCCTTTTCTCCTGAAGTTGTCGGAATTAGGCGTAATAAGATATTGGCCACAATTGAAAAGGTCTTATCAATAAAATTTCCATTTATCCGCGATCTAGGCATAGGTATCAATCCATTCTAAAATTCTTCTCATTACCCCTTAGTGGGAAAACGATTACACAAATAAAGAATTTGTACAGTACAAAATAACATAAAAACGGATTCCTTTCCAAACAAAAAAATTTCAATAAAGATACAAATTTTTGACTACTACGTATACTTCTATTTTATTTATTCGAATTGTTCCAAATGCCCCCAACTACTTTTTCAACAATCAATAAAAAAGAGTTGAATCCCATTTGAATTCATACAAATCAAATCGAGTAGTCTAGTAGCTATTCCGATTTCATCGAAGCGGAAGAATCAAAGAATTTTTCGATCAGATCAAAAAAAGTTTTGATCGAAAGACGAAAAGAAAGAGAATCGAATAATCATTCTATGATGGAAATAGAATAGCTGGGAAATTTAAGAAATTTGTTGGTGAGCACTTTAAAACTAGACGGAAATTTTCTAATTTTTTTTTTAGAATTTTATGGAATTCTAGTCGAAATAAAAATCGAACCATGATCAAAGGGGATCCGTTAATCGTCTATAATCTAAAAACCATAAACCCATCAATCCGTTGATTCGATTCGTTTCAATTAATTGATCGAAGCCGGTATATTATATATGGAAATATCGGATATAGAATAAAGGATAGGAACATCATCTTCGCAAATATGAATCAATAAATATATAACAAGGAAAAACTTGTTTTTTATTTTAATTAACTCCTACGAAGAAAGATTTTTTCGAAAAAATCTTCTATTACATTACTACTCGTTACGTTCTATTATTAGTTTGTTTATAGTCAAATAGTATAGTATTGGTGCGTTAATCCTAGTCGTACCTATTTTATACAAACAAAAATCGAATATCGTTAGTAATAGAAATATCAACATAGTAATGGCTCGCTATTTCTTCGGTTTATGAGTCATAATCATTGTGTAGGAGAGATGGCCGAGCGGTTCAAGGCGTAGCATTGGAACTGCTATGTAGGCTTTTGTTTACCGAGGGTTCGAATCCCTCTCTTTCCGTCTTTTACTTTCACCTGATTGAATTCGCCAACATTTCTAACTTTAACAAATCAAATAACAAGAAATACTTTATTTAAAACATAAGAGTTGGGTCCTTCTTGTATTTTGATATATATTTATTCTATTTCGAATTGCTGCGATATCTAAAATACTGGAAATAAAAGAATAGACAAGGAGTGAAAATTTTTCTGTGTATCTAGGATACATGAATAGGAAAAAACCGGGATGGGATAGAATATATGAGCGGGAGAAAATCTGGGGCAAACCCCCGACTTTTACTTTTAACCTTAAGTCATTTTCCGTTTCCAAAGGAAAGGGGCCAAATTGTCCGAACCCCTTTCTTTTGTATTTTAGTTAGGGTTACGTCTGACGAGAATAATATTCTACCACCAGCAATTCATTGATTTGCAAACCGACCCACTTACTATCTATTATTTGATTGACTAATCCTTTATATGGAAATGGGTTAAGGGTCAAATGTTTAGGTAATTCCTCACGGGGGGATAAATCAAGAGAATTTTGAATTAGAGCTCTGGATTTTTGTTCATCCCTCGCCATAATAGTATCCTTGGGTTTGCAACGATAACTTGGTATATCTACTATATGTCCGTTAACTAAAATATGTTTATGGTTAACTAATTGGCGGGCTCCAGGAATAGTCGGAGCCATGCCCAATCGAAAAAGGATGTTATCCAAACGCATTTCAAGTAATTGTAGTAAAACCTGCCCTGTTGACCCTTTGGCTTTTCTGGCGATACGAACGTATTTAAGTAATTGTCGTTCTGTAATACCATAATGAAAACGTAATTTTTGTTTTTCTTCTAGACGAATACGATATTGCGATCTTTTCCCGGAACGTGATTGGTTTCTAAGATCACTTCCGGCTCTAGGCCTTTTATTAGTTAGTCCGGGTAAAGCCCCTAGACGGCGTATTTTTTTGAAACGAGGCCCTCGGTAACGCGACATAAAGACTCCTTTCTTTATTTATTTTCTTTATTTCTATTTATATATATATATATTCGATTTTACAAAAAAACCGAAATTAAAACTGAACTAAATGATAAATGAAATGAAATCCACTGAAGTGTTGGATTCCAATGAATAATGAAATGGGTTGTATATACATCATATACAAAATATATAGAATATTCTATATTTTGTATTAAAATATGTAAGTAAAAAGAAAAAGGAAAAGAAAGCGTTTTCCCGATTTGGTCTGTCGAGCTTGAACCCTTTTCTTTTTATTCCTAGGTGGAAGTTTCTACAACATAATCGATCGTTATTTTTTTCTTTGTTCTTCGATTTCAAAGAAAAAAATATATAAAAAGCACAAATCCAAATAAAAATCGAAAAAGCCGGCTATCGGACTCGAACCGATGACCATCGCATTACAAATGCGATGCTCTAACCTCTGAGCTAAGCGGGCTCCCGGAAATTATACATGCACTGGCATTCAATAAACTACATTTTAGTGTAAGCTTATTCATTTTTATTATTTTATGATATAAATTTTTTTTTTGAAAGAAATAGTTCAAATCAAATATCAAATAAATAGAAATATTTACTTTAGTTTTTTTCTTTCTATATAGATTCTATTTTTCGTCTAGAACGATTCGATTCTATTTCAATTAGATTTATAAATTCTATGAAATTTAATTTTTATTTTTCAAATCCATTTCAAATCAAAATTAAAACAAAAATTCATTATGACAATTTTCATTATATCTATAATTCTAAGAAATGGATAACTATTAGAGTTATAAGAGTCTGCCTTAAGAAAACCTAAAATAAACAAGAATAAAAAAATGAGAATCGATAAAGAAGAACTCTGGATTATATTAACATAATAAGATATTCTTCTGTGTGCAGCCGTAGACTATGATGACAAAAAAAGAATCGACCCTTTGAGTATTCAAAATTGCATACAAAAATGAACGGGGCGGAGGATATAGATGGTATATATCCCTCGATATTGAATTGTAGCTACAGAAAGGATAGAATCATGTCTGACTAGACAAAATCAAAGTCAAATGGAGACTTCCGATAGAGATGAAGGAAGATAGAAAAAAAGCAAAATGGCGAAAGCATTTTTCGGTATAGTAATCCATATTAAATCTAATGAATTCGACGGTTCCGTCAGAAATGAAAGAATAAAAGGGAAGGACATCACATGGAGATCCTAATCTTAAAAAGAAAGGGGGGGATATGGCGAAATCGGTAGACGCTACGGACTTAATTGGCTTGAGCCTTAGTATGGAGACCTACTAAGTGAAAACTTTCAAATTCAGAGAAACCCTGGAATTAAAAAAAAATGGGTAATCCTGAGCCAACTCCTTTTGTCAAAAGCAAAAAATAAAGATTCAGAAAGCAACAATAAAAAAAGGATAGGTGCAGAGACTCAAAGGAAGCTGTTCTAACAAATGGGGTTGACTGTGCTGTGTTGTTCTAAGAATTCTTCCATCGAACCCCCACTCCAAAAAGGTTGAAGAATATACTTTATCAAATGATTACTAAGACACCGAATCTATTCTATATTTTTTTTGAATTATTTCTCTATTCTAGATAGAGGAGAGAGTTTCATATTCTCTCTAAAAAAAAATTTAGAATATGAAACGAAAAAATGGAAGAATTTTTTTTGAATCGATTTCAAGTTCAAAAAAGAATCAAATATTCATTCATCAAATCATTCACTCCATAGTCTGATAGATCTTTGGAAGAACTAATTAATCGGACGAGAATAAAGATAGAGTCCCGTTCTACATGTCAATACTGACAACAATGAAATTTATAGTAAGAGGAAAATCCGTCGACTTTAAAAATCGTGAGGGTTCAAGTCCCTCTATCCCCAAAAGATTTTTTTACTCCCTAAGTGGTTCTCTTTTTCATTAAAGAGTTGAAGGCGGTTATACCCATTTTTCTTTTCAAAATGGATATGAACGGAAATGTTTTTCTCTTATCACAAGTCTTGTGATATATATATGATTACAAATAAATATTTTTGAGCAAGGAGTACTCAGTTTAGTGATTCACAATTCATATTATTACTCGTACTAAAACTTAAATCAACTTAATTATAGAAAAATTTGCAAAACCCAAGGAATTCTGGTACGCATATAAGACTTTGTAATCCTTTTTGTCCGTTTAATTGACATAAACCCGAGTTATCGAGTAAAATGAAATTCGAAAATGGTGCGCCAAAAAGGTGAATGAACGGTCGGGATAGCTCAGCTGGTAGAGCAGAGGACTGAAAATCCTCGTGTCACCAGTTCAAATCTGGTTCCTGGCACATCACATGCTTTTTTTGATGGATTGATATACATATTCATTCCTAGCTGAGATCATGGCACATACATAAGGTATTTCGCTGGTTATCCTGCGATATACCCCATCTATTTTATAGATAGATGGGTAGAGAAAATTAAAATAAAGAATTTTTTTATGTTTTCAATTTTTCTTATTTGTTTATAATGATACAGAACTTTTTAGTTCATTCTATCGGCTCTTAGCTCATCCAAAAGACACCTTTTTAGAATCTTAATGAATTCCTAACTTAATTTCATTTGTCTTTTCTTTTTTTCTTTATCCATAATAGAATACCGATGGGCCATCAATTCTTCTGTTTGATCTAGAGCAGAACATATAAAGAATCTTTAGATATCTGATAAAGAATCTTTAGATATCTGATGTTGTAGAAGTGAAAATAAATTTCTTATCATTTAATAAGCATCTTGTATTTCATAAAAATTTGGGACAATATAATCCTTACGTAAGGGCCATCCTATCCAACTTTCGGGCATTAAAATACGTTTTAGGCGTGGATGATTATCATACGAGATTCCCAGCATATCATAAGATTCCCGTTCTTGAAAATCCGCACTTTTCCAAACCCAGAAAA